TACTGCCATCAGTCAATCGCCCTTTCCACTACTTGGCTTGACGATAGAGAGCACACTTAAACTTAAAGCACACCGATCTGTCATTTAGAATAACTCCTTGGTACAGTCATTTGCACCATTGAAGCTAAACCTTCTACCTTCTTTATTGGCAACCACAAATATTGAGTCTTTCTCTTTGGATGATGCCAGCAGAGACAATTTGGGAAGTAGAAGCATCTCAGCTTTATTGACCTGATTAAATTAAAGATTTCCCTTTCCTTTCATTCGTGCTAGTACTTGTTCTAGAAGACGCACGGTAGCTTCCTTTCCCCATACCTATTTCATATCCTTTTCTAACTTCCCCAGAGAATCTTGGGTTAAGCTAAAGCTAACTCCTTCTCTCAGGCAACTTTCAATCTGGATCTGAGCTCACTAGCCCTTACTCTAATAGACCCTTCCTATTGGCCAAGTAAGTTTCCATTCCTTTCCCTATGGCGGAGCACCATGCTCCAGCGATCATATTGATCTCACGGGATCCCTCCTGCAACTGCATTCCTTGATTTCGAAATGGCAGCATCAGTGTCGACTAAAGCGGTTAAACAAACCGTCAATCAAATGGGGGGCTGGGCTGACCTAGTGACAGTGTAACGTAATAATAAATAATCGACCTACCACCATACACTGCAGGAGAAGACTAACATAAGTATTTGATTTACGAGTCTGAGTGAGGCCTAGTTGCGAATTTATAACTCAATAGACGATTCCTACTCATCGTCATACTTGTTTTCCGGAAATAGACTGTTTTTTTGATTTGAAAGCAGTCTAGGTTATCAACTAAATTATGAATTGAATAAACAGCATCCTGATAAGCTTTGGAGCTAGGTATATTCCAGGACCAAATTCCACCCGCGCCTACTAAGAGAGAACTCTTTAGCAAGAAATGACAGTTACATCAATCCGCTAGGTCGGAAACATCTGGTTCTAGTTTAGTATTTCTTATTTTGAAACTAGGTTTAAAAAGTTGTATCTGCTAATGGTAATATGAATGTTCTATCATGTTCCATCAACACACTAAAAAGCTTATATGATATATCTGGTGTGGAAGTAGGCCAGCATCTCTATTGGAAAATAGGGGCTCCATGCCCAAGTACTTATTACTTCTTGGGTTGTAATTGCTATCTTATTAGGTTCGGCCATTGTAGCTGTTCGGAATCCACAAACCATTCCGACTGACGGCCAAAATCTCTTCGAATACGTCCTTGAATTCATTCGAGACGTGAGCAAAAGTCAGATTGGAGAGGAATATGGTCCATGGCTTCCCTTTATTGGAACTCTGTTTCTATTTCTTTTTCTTTCTAATTGGTCAGGCCTTGGAAAATCATACAATTACCTCAGGGGGAGTTAGCTGCACCTACAAACAGTTGCTTTAGCTTGACTTACGTCAGTAGCATATTTTGATGCGCAAAAAAGGATTAGGTTATTTCGGTAAATACAAGTAGGAATGAATATGCATCTCATAGCCCCAGCGAAGCGAATCTAATGCTTAGCGGGAAACATTGAAATTGAATTGAATTTAGGTTACAAATCCGAGATTTTGACTGGGGAGATCATAGCAGACGAGACCCGATCCACTTCGTACCTTCGCCTGGTAGTTCTATGTTCCGTATCCAATAGTCCACCCAGCTACTATCATCGAGGGAGGGAGGTATTGGCAAATAGGTACGTTTAATGATCCACGCCTTCTGGTTCCGGTTGAATAGTTGTTGCCTCGTCGAATAGCAGGTTTTCCTGATCAAACTAGAGGTTACCAAGCTCGAAAAAAGCCGAGGTCTATCGGAAGTCAAATCAAAGAGGCCACTAGCTTATTATTCCCCTTCACTAATGCCTCTGACTTCATATAAGCCCGTTGAAGCTCTAGCTCTTCTCGTCAGAACACGCGTCTGCCCGAACAGCGTAATCGTGTCGGCACATTGACCGGGACCACAGTGTGCTACTGAAACGACTTAGGGCTGCTGCTAAGATCCCAAATCGAGATTGGCTAGATGGGACTATCTCATTCCCGGCTCGGGAAATGATGTTTGATAAGATGGATTCGTTCGTGAACCAAGAAGGGAAAGGAGCCCCTACTAGCTAATATCTGCTGGTCACGGGTCGAATTAGAGTATTTAAACTTGGAAGCTGAAATCTGGTAAAAAAGCTCCCTTGCGGCTTTATAAGATTGCTTGAAAACCCGGGCATTTCACTCCTAGCCCAGAAGAGGAGGCTACTTTAGTGATCTACCCTCAAACAAAGTCTATCCTCGTTATCTTCTTTTGGGTTAGTAAGATCAAAAATATGTGCCGGAAACCCTATCTTTATCCAAATCCAACTTCTTAATATGGCAGAATTTCTTCGATAATAGACTCCATTGACATCCAATCAAGTTCTTGGGTATGCTGCCTCTCGAAACGAAAGATAATCTCTTGTTGATGATACTGGTGCTTCTTCCATCAATCCCGATTTATGCTATATGGCAGCAAATTGATCGCACCATCCTTTCTTGGACCAACGCTACTGCGCCCTCCGAGATTCTAAAGCATATTATTCTACCTGGCTCCCATTTTCATATTACTGCTAGTGACTCTTGGCTTCAGATTCCGGCTTTCTTTCATGAGCCCATAAAGTCAAGGAACTAATCTATGTCATAATAATATGTTAAGAATATTTCAAATTCTTTGCTTGCTATTGGGCAGCCTATAACTGATATGTACTTATTCATTATTTTGTGTTTCCAACCGAAAATGTTGATGTTGTAACAATTATGTCCACTCGCACTCCACTACTGTCTACATATCTTGAGTTACGTTCGTTCTTCTTGCGCATGAGGCGCGCTTGCAGCTCAATCCCACTCCTCAGTTGGACTCTTCAAAAGTGAGGCTCAGGCACTTGTCACTACTCGTAATCGTGGCTACTCAAAAAGGAGGCCGCAACCCTCACATGGCTATCAAAATGAAATTCCTCGGATCAATCGAAAAAACTTCTCTTGGCTCCTATTCGACTTCTCTTTTTTTTAGGGTCCAGTAGACTTTCAGTTATATGATACCATACAGTCATGTCCTCAGCAATGCTCTGCAGCAAGCATTCTGATCTCAAAAATTCTTTATATGGACTACATCTTCAGCTTCAAGTCTTTTTTGAATTGGCATTCTGATACTGACGAACTACATGAAAAAGAGTACAATTTTCAGAGACTTTCTCAACTTGAGTTCGTTTTCATTTAATGAACGTGAGTTAGCTGTTCTTGAAAATGATCAATTCCGGCGGCTTGATTATTGGTGCCATCTTCTTTTCCCACAATAATCATCTTATTCCGAAGGATTTGGTTGGTGCAATAGCTGAGTAAATAAGCATTGACTGGGCTTTCCTGGCATTCTATCTGTTATGTTTTCCTCTGTTTGAATCCGATTTCCGAGTTGATCTAGATATATCAGGCCATGAGATTCATATTTCTATGCAGAGAAGGCTTTTTACTCAATCCAATATTCATATTATCTGAGCGAAAGAGTCATTAGGCAGTTCCGAACTTCATTTTAGAAAAGATAAGTGCTTTGGGGCCGAGTCTGTAGGACATATTTGGTAAGTTGACTCTTTTCTTGGCGGTCTAGTGCATGAGCAGTGGCGTCAGGTTAATGCTGGAGAGTGTGTTCTTTTTCGGAGTATGAGCGAGCGTGGCGATCAAAGAGTCAGAGTAGAGAGCTTTGAGAGATTACTTCGGTAAAGCAATTCCTTCTTTAGGTTGAGCTTACAAGGCGTACTTCGGCTCAGCATTTTCATACGGGTCCATCGTCACTCCTCTTGGTATCAGTTCCGTTCCCTGCCTCCAATGATTGAGAAACTTCTTTTCATATTTGATTGGTTGAGTGGACCCAGTGACTTTGGCTTCTAATCTTAGAGGGCTTTTTTTCTACTTTATTACATTTATATGAGATATGAGTACGATCTTTAGCTACCTGAATCAGACTTATGGAAGAAAATCCGCTTCTGTTATCTTTGACTCTGTTATCTTTTACAATGACGATGACTATTCCATACACTACTTCTTATGTGAAAAGAAAAATGGTACCTGATTATTGTTGCTTATTTATGGTTGTCTGATATTTCCTAGATTGGATGGTAAGATAGGCTTCTGTTGCCTTTCCAACCTTTGCTTTTCCCGCGGGAAAGACGATTAGGAATCGAATGACGGGATGTTTCCTATCTCAATGTTCAAAAAGCATCGTCTAATATGAGCAAGTGCGTCTTTATCTTATGAATCACAATATTCGCAAGCTTCTTTCGCTATCGAAAGAAAGCCCTTGCCTCCGTGCGAGGGTCGCCCGTACACCGGGAAGGGATGCTCGGTCCACGTTTACATAGGAGCAATGGGTGGATTCTAAAGCGCTGCTCGAGTCTCAAATGGAGATCACGAGATTAGAAGAGTGCTAGCAAGACTCAAGCCCGAGCACGCCGGTCAAGACTCGAGAATGAATGGGATTGAAGACTGATTTCTTTAGTAGAAAGATGAAAGAAAAAACCATGCCCATTATAGCAGTCATCTGTCTTTGAATACTGAATACCGGTGAGAGAGTAATGGAGAAAGTTCGCCCTATTCCTTCAGACTTATATAGGATTCTACAAAGAGCCACCTCGAGTAAATAAACATCAATACCGAACCATCTCCACCAAATTGCAGTGGAAGATACAGAGAAAAGGTTTGCTTTGCTTCCTTACGCCCAGTATGTTCCCAAACCACTCTAACTTAAAGGTTGGGCTTGCTCAAGACTAATCTAATCGGGTATAGGTCCCACCGAGACTAGTTTCCGGGGAAAGAGTCACTAATACTAATATAAGATTGCACAAGTCATCTTTATAATGGGATCCAGTGATAATGCATGTGTCAGAATAGTCTTTGGATCTTTCTTATCGGCTAAAGGATAATAGAAACATATCCCATATAGCATAGTTCAAACTCTTTTTGTAGAGCATTTCCTTAACGTAATTTGTAGATCAACTCCGGAGTCGTAAGATTCTTGCTTTTTTTCAGGGTTGGTATTGGATTGGTTGCTCCGCGTCTTCAGAAGAAGAATGAGACTATGGTAGCTATGGTAGAGATGGTAGAGCACGAAAGCGAAAGCCATTTCATGGTTACTGGAGATCAGCCGCTCTAAGCTACGGAATATGAGTTAGGTCCCACCAAGACTAGTTGTCCCGAAACAATAGGCTCATTAATTTATGATTGCACGAGTCGCGCTACGCAACAAGGGACTAATGGGGCATCGAAGAATAACCCAATCTCTTTCTCATAGGCCAAGAAATGATAGTATGATATTAGAATCTTAAGCTATTGATGACTCAAATCCACTAGAAGCATAAGTGGCTTTGTTGATGACTCAAAACAGAAATAGGTAAAACAAATTTCCAGCCATCATAGTTGGTCCATTCTTAGTCTAGGTAAAGTCCATCTTGTTGTGATAGGAATGAACAAGAAAAAAGAAGTTTTAGCTAATGTAATTTAGATACCAATTATCGTTCCACCATCCGCTTTATTTATTTCAAATAGCTCAGGAACAAATATGTACGGAATGGAAAGATTCCAACCGTCCACGCCCAAGTAAAGAATTGTTACAAATAATGAGGAAACTAATAGATTTAGATAGGAAGCAACGTAAAAGAAACCAAATCTTTTCCTGCTACTAATTCTTCTTCTGCTTCTGGTAAATAAAATAAAGAAAAAGGTAATCTCTCACATTCAGTTAGGGAAGAAATTCGAAAGCGGCAATCATTACCATTTTAGTGAAAAATTTCCATCCATTTGCTGTCTCGTTCGCTACCTCAGGTCAGACGCAATTGGCCCTGTTGGAGTTCTTACTATAGCTCTATCTCATATTGGGGAGAAGTGTACCGCCCTCAATCAAACTAGAAATATCATAATCGAATAAAGATCGTAGCGTAGAAAGATTAGCTCTTCCTTTCTTCATCCTAGCACTATGAATCTCTTCTTTCTCCCATGCTTTCCCTTGGTCAACAACCAACCACAGTTCTTATACATCGTTCTTCACTAGTCCTACAGGCTTGACGAGAGTTAACTGGAGGGAATTCTTTTTGATGGTAGAGAGGATCCCAAGTTTTTTATTAATCTGAGCGACCTGGATGATATTCTTCATGTCCTCCTAGAGGAGGAGGTTTCATTCAATCTAAATGCTCTTTCCCAAGTGTTAACGAGCTTGTGCACCGACTTTTATTCAAAAGTAAAGACAACACAAGCTAACCGGGCTAAAAAAGCCAAAAAAAAGCACCAAGCCAGATTGCAACATCGCCAAGAATTATACACTCAATGGGAATCCCTACGTCTAATCACCGAGCTCCGCTTGGACTTAGTTGGAGTTGGCGGTTCTTGCTAACAGCGTCTAGTCCCAGAACTTCTATTAAAAGCTATGACGGATGGCCCGACAGAAGAGATCTATCAAGTCTTCCGTGAGGACTAGCTTTGGTTAAGCTTTGGGCTATGGTAATTGTGTAGATGAGGATGCCTAGGGTATATGATTTGAATACCGGATTTGAAGACATCGACAGCTTCGCAAGCTAATTCCCTGCTTCGGGTTGAGAACTGGCTGAAACTAGCTAACGAGGGGATTCCATCCTTACGAACTGCTTACCGAATGCTTACACAACCGGAAAAACTGGAGTCTTGGACATACCTTTCACAGCTATATTCAAATACGTGGTCGTTTAGGTAACGAAAGACTCTTTGTTACGAGAGGCATCCCTCTTTCATCTCTCCTGGCGGAATCCCCCATTCCGTAAAGCCCTGCAAGAGGACCCGCGCCTAACTGCCCGTTGAAGCATAAAACCATTAAAAAAGCAGTGAATCAATTAGCATTTTCAGCCTCGATTGGCTAAGTCGTCTTTGGTCCTTCATCCTCTCAGTAAGAGAACCTAGCTCTACTTTCTTTCTTATACCAGGACTTAGTAGGAAGCCCGCAGCGGGTAGTTCATTCTATTATCATATAGAAAGAGTACTCATAAGATAGAATATTAGACTAACTGGGTTTAATCTCATAATCAGTTGTCGTTAAGCTTCTTTGGATCAATCGATAGTGTGCTTATCGCTCTACTTCGCTTGATTCTCATGCCAGTGGACTCGTCGCTCAGCTTTAGGCCTTATTAGCTTCATTTCTGAAGTGAGCATGAAGTCCGAATTGAATAGATACTGAGAAAGCGTCTTTCGTGATGAAAGTTGCAAGTTCGGATTCCGGATTGAGAAAGAAATCAGCAAAGCGCAGCTGGAATCTATTATAGGAGGCGTAGGCTAGGCTCTTTAGCTAAAAAGAGACTGCTAGCTTTCAAGATTCCTGTTTTCAAACTTGTTGCCTAAGCTCTCCATAGCTTTATGTCTATCCTGCCGCTCTATCTCTAGCTTTCTTATTTGCTTGCTCGCTGGTTTTAAAATGATAACTTCCTTCCGCTTACTTGCTGACTAAGCCTATAGCGGGCTATCCTATGCTTTGCGCTTGCCCGGGATATTAATATCTTCTTGCCGTCGCCTAAGGGGACTCCTTTTATGGGGAATACACATAGAAGAATGGCCCCATCAATTACTCCTCATCGCCTGTGGAACCCTAACCCTCTTCTAGATCATACTAATTCTGATTTCCTCTCCTTTCAGTCGAGTCATTTGATACCTCTCCCGCAGGTCTCGAATAAAGTATGAATATCGCTTTGACTTTACTCGTTTAAAAATGCTTGTAAATTACATAAAAACCTGCCTTTATTATCTGACCTCTCCTTCTCGTTCCAAGGTCGATTCAATTGAGGTTTGAGAACTCTTCCGAAAGCCGGGGAAGCTACTAAGATAGCAAGTCAAGTAAGTAGCTAGTTTCAAGTCAGCTAGTAGTGTATGTCCGGGAATCTGTTCCGGTTTGGTCCTCTCCTATTAGTTGTAGTTGTGATCCAGTTCCGGCCCTGTCAAGCAGCGTCTGCCTTCCTTGTGAGCTTCAAACTGTCGCGTTAACTTTCATTATAGGCTGGATTCTCATAGAAACCTGTCTTTACATGGTACCATTTGACAGCCCTATCTTGAACATCTAATCAAGCCGCTTACGCCCTCTGTCGAGTCAGCGTCACACCCACCTACCTTTATTCTTGGACTGGGCTAGTGATCTCATTTCTCCTCGTGGAAAGCAAAACAAACTCGCATATCGTATTCCGCTCGTTCCATTTCATTCCACTCGTTCGGTCTCGCTCAATTTCATCGCCCCTACAATTGCCACTTTTTCTTAATCAAAGGCATCAGGTTATTTCTCACCTGGACCACCAGGAAAAGAAGGAACTAAACAGCTGGCTCGGATTAGATAGGCTTTGACTAAGGGACGAAGTGACTCGACTGAAAGGAGAGGGACGAACGAACGGAGAGGAAAGTAATCAATCAATCTATAGGTCATAAATCAATGACTTGTTCGATTGCAATCAAGGAGAATTTCATTAGCGCAGTGAAAGGAAAAGAGGTCTATAGCTTTCACGTGTCGAGAGGGGCTTTAGCAAGTACTACTCCTATGTTGTCGGATAGGATAACCTAGGATGCTATTTTCGCTCTTGGAGTCAGAAAAGTATGTTTGAATGAAAGGTGCGTAGCGGTGAAGTTGAAGTCAAGAGATTCCGGCAGGGTACGGTCTTCTCTCTTTCCTGTGCTATCAAGAATCCGGAATTTCCTTTCCCCTGCGATTTCAGGCTTTTCCTAGAATAGGTTAAGGGCCTTAAACCTTGCTGCTTTCATTCAACTAATAAGGCATTTGACTAAGTGGCAAAGAGGTGGTATCTTATAGCATTTAGGAAGTTATAGAGAGAACTGCCCTAGCTATAGTCCGTATCTTAGAACTGTCTAGATTCAGTGGGTCTGGAGTGAGTGGCCGACTCAGTTGCCTTTTATTCAACTGTTAGATGAAGTGCCAAGCCAAGTCTTTCTTTTATAAGTAAGAGAATCGAGGCGCGATATTTAGAAATTAGCCATAGAGTCAAAGCGTATTAGCGGTGTGATTCTTTTCTGCTTGGGCAGATTGCTTTGAGTAGCTAAAATCATAGAGCGAGGAAAATCCTAAGTCTCAATGAAGTCAACAGATTCGGATTAGCTCAAAGGCTCTGGACGGGCTAAGCTTGCTGGCAGCGAGATAGATGGCTTTGTAGCCGGAGTAGAAAGAATCAAAAAAGGGGCTATTGTCACAACGTCTTCGTAAGGCTGAATAGCCGAGCGTAGTAAAGGTCAAGCTGTTCCCCTGGTAAATGGGATTCGACTTGACTTTGAAGATGGGGGATTTCCTTTTGATGGCGGTGTGATCCTATCTGCTGCTCTTTTTCACGAATCAGTTTCATCCCTTTTCAGGTGCAGATGAATAAGCGCAAGGCAAGAAAGACCCAACCCAGCTCAAGGTGCAATCCAAGCAAAGTGGGAAGATCTCCTGCTCTGACCTCTTGACTCTTACAGCAGTCTTCCACTAAAGTATACTGATTTATGAGTTATTCTATTATCCCTCCCTCTTTCGTTTGCCCTTCTTCTTACCGCCTGACCAATCTTTTAATTGTCACATTGGTGAATTGGTTAAGTCTTTGATTGGTTCGCAAAGAATTACTCATTCCGCTTTTCCTACCATAAATGACGAAGTAGGGAGGGATTGACTGTTCACTATGCAATTACCTGACACCTATTAACTGTATTAACCAAGCAAGCAATAGAGTCCTTTCGACGCAAGAAGTTCCTCTATCTTACGTATTCAGTAAGAGCTCTTATTCCACAATACCGAAAATTCCTTATCCGTAAAGCAGGAAATAACGTGACGAAAGGAAATCTTTCTATGGGTTATCGAGACTCGATGCCTTTAAACAGCCAAACTGATTCTTCATCTTTCGGACATTTTTTAGTGTCAGTTTCTGTCATGTCAGTTACTTCCTCCAATCCCCTCGGATGAGGCTTAACCTGATGAATGAATAAGATATGCATTGCATCAAACCGAAACGAGTTATTTAGAAGTAAATGCTCTACTCTACCTTTCGGATCCCAGATTCCGCCATCCACTCTTAACGCGCCTTGCTCTGCCTCTGGCTCTAATGGTATTGTATATCTGGTTCTCCTTAGTTAGAGAAGTCAGACCGAGAGAAGGGATTTGGGGGTGGCTATCCCGATCAATTAGAACAGTCGTTCAGGTTCGACTCTTGAATGGAAGCTATACCCAGCCCACGATGCGAGGCACCTTCTTTGCTAAATATTAAATATACTTAGCGAGAAGAATGAAAAGTACACCGAACAAGCCTTCTCTACGAAGCAGATCGACCTCATCTTACTTGCTTCTGGCGAAGCTTAACGAATTCCTGGAGAGAGCGATGGGAAAACCAATCAAGCCAATCAACTAGGACCGCTAGAACAATAACAGTCCTGGCTGGAGCTCTTGCCCTGAGCCAATGAATGCCCTTGCACTTAAAGCCTTTTTAACTGGGGATGAGATTTCTGTCTTCCTTCACTTCGACCTTTTCTATATTCAATAGAATCTCCGGGCTTTCCTAACCATTGACGCTTTGTCTTTATCTTATTTGTGAAAATTATTCAACATTTCCGTCACAGGCGAGATAGCAGCGAACCTCGCCGACCATACTCTCTCCCAAGGTAAGACGAAGAGAGTACAACAGGGAACTACCCAAAGGGATTAAGGCGTGGCGGATCAGATCAGCCTCAAGGTCTTGCGAACTCAAGTCCAAATAACCCACGTTGATGACTTCCTATCAAATAGTGACTATTCATAACAACTTCTTTAGTGCGATCATATGCGATCGAGATCTTGGTTGGAGCTCTATATCGATCGAGTAGCGGTACGTGTCAGGGGTTCTATGTACTTGCATAGCCCGAGATTTGATTGAGATAACAGTGACTTCTGGAAATCTTTCTTAGTGCTCCCCCTTGTCTTATAATGCAAGAGTCATTATGTCATTTACAAAGGAAAATCCTCGATCCTTTGGTGCAATTGAAATGTCTGAGCGTGCAACAAGGAACCTTACTGCTGTTGATGTTGAATCTAATGAACGTCATCATTGATGCTTTAGTTCAGTTAGGAATGTGAATGGTTGAGTTTCCGTCTCAGTTTCATTCCATTCTCTTTCTTTGACAGCTAGGCTCAATGCCATTCTTTCTACTTCACTCGTGGGATGGGAAAGAAAGACCATTGACAAGAAAGACAGTAGATCAAAGGCAAGCCTCTCTCTTTCACTGATCCGATGGAGGACTTGACAAGAAGAGAGAGCGGTATGAAAGGCAACTCTCTCCATTGAACTCGTGGGACAGTTGCTCTCTTTGACCGCTAGATCCATGAGAGTGCTTTCCCTTTCACTCGGAAAGAAGGGGCATTGGCCAGATTAAAGGCAAGTCTCTCACTTTCACTGGTGTGACGGGAAATTCCATTCAATCACAAGGATGGACAGTAGATCCATGGGAGTTGGGCAAAGTCACGGGGTTGAAAGCGAGGGTTGAGGGCTTTTTGCTTGGAATTCTAGGTATGCCAGAAAGTCCAAAATAAATTGTAGCAGGAGCAGCTACTCTTTCTTTATGGGGATCAGGTGACAGGATTGGGAATGTCTTTAGTACTTGGATTAGTTTCATTGCACGAAATCTCTCACTTGCCAAACATTTCTCCTTTACAAAAGAATTGCGTATAGAAAGAGAAAGCCAAAAAAGGCAAGGAATCAGTAGAGTCTCAGCCTTGCTCTTCCTTCTTTCTTTCGGTATTCAGGAAGTCGTCATCCTGGCGGTTTCCTTCTTCTCTTTCGCTAGATTGGATTTTTCTCGTCATCGAGATTCGAAAGTTGTCGTCATCGAAGATGAGATGATAGTTTAGGTTCGAATCGTACGTCGTGTCGTGTCCGATGTGTCTTTCTTTGAACTCAAATCCTCATAAGAGAAGAAAGACTCATTCATTCCTACATTCAATACTGAAATAAAGCATTGATGAGATAGTTCATTAAGTCCTTTGGAGTTCACTGCATTCGTGATTGTGGAATATGCTGAAAGAGGAGAGGTATACTCTGACTCGACCAGCGGGAGAGGTATGAAATCACTCGACTGAAAAGGAGAGGAGCTTACTCAATTCTGAAATAGATAGTGAAATCTTTTTAGTAGCTTTAAGCACTCTACATTCTATAACTCTGCATTTTTATATGCTTAAGGTCAAGCCGTCATACACTCCCTTAATTCCATTCAAAGGCATTCCACTACACCTTATGGAAGTGCTCCAGAAAAGTCAGTCTATAGCCAAACAACTGGGGCGGGGGCTTAGCTCTCCAAGAGGCTCGGATAGACCCTGGAAAAGAATGCGCTACTTGCTCTAGTACTCTTTCCCGCTCCTTCTAAGTAGCACTCGAGAAGGTAGATGGACTGGAGCGCGATGCCCTTAGTAAAGAAAGTGGATCACTGACTGGGAATAGTTCAACAACTCCCTCGAAGACAGAAGGAACTGAACACAGATTCAATCCAACTCCAACTTCCAATCAAAGAAAAAACCCAGGTAAAGCGGAAGGCTAATCTCTTGGATTAGGATTGGCTTTTCTTTTAGAACTGCCTCAAAAAAAGAATTATAAAAGGCATTCAGACTATCCGACATATTCTCCACAGTTATGGGCACGGGCACTCTCTTTATTCCCCACAGGTAAAGGGGTACTGGGCACTCGCTTTGGATTGGAATGTTGGTTGTATCTGGGCTGATAACACTCATCACACTTGACTTTGTTCTCTAACTCGTACTTGACTTGTTTGGCAATGGTGATATTTAAAACTATTAACCTCTTTCGCATCGATCCATACTCTTTCGAGAAAGCATTCTTTATCCTTTCCTTCCGGACTGGCTGATTAAGCATCTATCTAGACGTGCTCTGATGCAAGAGGTACCTTCTTGGTTGTTGCTCCAGGTGAACCTGCTGCCCAGAAATCCCGCATCACGTGGCTGCGTGAAGGGGATAATAATACCCAATTTTTTCATGCGGTGGTGCAGCATAATCGGAGGAGAAACACCATTACATAGATTGAAGATGAGGACGGGAACTCTATTTCTAACCCTGCCGATATAGAGCGCTTAGCACTGGATTTCTATCAAAAGCTCTTCACATCAGAGGGCAGTCTTATTTCTGATGAGCTTCTGGCTGTTATTCCATCTCTTGTCTCGGAGGAGGACAACAATTTGTTACTGACAACCCCAAGCTCAGAGGAGATTAGAAGTGCAACCTTCTCACTATCAGCAGATAGCGCTCCTGTGGAGTCAAGTTACGAAGGCTCCACTTGACAGGCCCAGATGGTTTCACGGGTACTTTCTTCACTTTTTGCTGGGATATGGTCTCTGCTGATGTGATAGCTGCTGTGCGTGATTTCTTTTTTGATGGCTTCCTTCCGCGGGGCTACACTTCTTCGTTCACTGCTCTTATCCCGAAGAGTGACAGTGCATCCAAGTTCTCGGAATTTCGACCGTCTGTAACTTCGTCTACAAAAGAATTTCTAAGATATTCACAGAAGGTCAAATTCTCCCAAAAATTATCTCACCTTCCCAGGGTGCCTTTGTCAAAGGACGGAGTATAATGGACTGTGTCTTTTTGGCCCAGGAGAGAACTGATTACCGGAACCGGAAAGATAGTGGAGGTAATGTCATCTTAAAACTTGACATGGAGAAGGCGTATGATAGGCTGGAGTGGAATTTGCTTTTGCATGTGCTCCGGATTCCATGACAAGTTCATTGCTTATATCAATGCTATGATTTCGAACTGCTGGTTTTCTGTATTATTCAATGGCAGTGTGCATGGGTTCCTTTTGTAGTCTGTTCTTCTATTTACGACATAGGTTGGGTTCCTTTGGTGGGCTAGACTAGTTTCCATTCTATGGAGTTGCTTTCGTGTGAGTTCGTGCCCCTTCTCTCGTGCCTTGCCTGTGAAAAAGCAGGAGTATTTGAAGCCACAAGTAGAAGCACGCTAGGGATAGATCTTTTTTATAGCTTGAATATGAGGAAATGCGTTTTGATAGGCTTGCTTTGAAATCCAAGTTAGATGAAAGGGAGCCTCTGGCTTCGTTAAAGGATATCTGTCAAATGAGTACCTCTATTTATTATGAAGCCAGACCGTACTGTACCAGTTCCACTTGAGAAAATTGCAAGGGAAGTTGAAGTGAGTTTCTTTTGTAGTTTTTTTCTTTTATCGGGGAGTGTTTCATGCCTTGCTTCACAGTTTCAATTGTGGACTAGTTACTAATTGACTGATGGAGTGGGGTTGCAAGTTTGACAGCATACCCCATTGGAAGCATGAAAGCCTATCTAATTTGAGTATCTTAGGCAACAAGCTAGCTTAGGATAGCAGATTCTGTTCTTGGACAAAAAAAAGAAGAATGGGCATCAAAATCGCTTTCCTCCTCAGCTGCAGAAGAGACTGATGGACGAACTAGATTGCCAAAGCCTCTATCTGGGGAGCTCACAAAACGAGGACGAGGAGCGGAAACAAGACCAAAAGGATCACCAAGGGGCCCAACCCTAGAGGAAATTCCTTTAAGGTTGAGTTGGACTCGAGATAAAGATAAGAAGAAACTTACATTTAATGAGGCTAAAAAAGAAAGAAAAAAGCACTAAACGAGTTGAATCCGTGAATAGCTGGATCCTTCACTCTCGTGGGATTCCTTCCTTCTGCTACTGCTAACCTTGACCATCTTCCGAAGTTATAAATAATCTACTGATCAAAGGCTGTAGTCGCGGACTGCTCTACATTCAGCCACGCCACAGTGACCTCCGAAGCGCTACGGACGAGACGAAATCCGGCAGCCAATTGCGGACTCTGAATAAGTAGCCCAGCAATAAGCTCAATTCTTCCATAACATAACGGGGCGGGGTTGCGCGCGAGCCGAGTGACGTAGGTGCACAAGAGTACTTCGCGCCACAACCATCTCTTTTTTATAGGTTCTACGGACCGATGCCTGCTGCTTCATCTGGGAGAAAAGAATCA